CAGAGGGAAAAATGCCATTGCCAAAAAGTGACAAGATAACATTTCCATTTATTCATAAAAAGAGACGTCCCTTTTGAAGCCAGAATGCATTTTCTTTGATATCTAACATAATGCATGCAAGGTTCTTGGACCAACCAAAGGTTCACCTGACAATCCGTAACCTTAAGAAGGACGCTCCCCAAACATTCTATTTTTCCATAGAAATAGATTCGTTCAAGAAGAACTCCAAAAGATGTTGATTGTAAATGAGAAGATTGGTTACGTAAAAATACGAAAATGGATTCGTATTCACATACATAAGAATTATATAAGAATAAAAAGAATCTTTGATTTCGTTTTAAACCGGCTTTCTTTGGAGTACTAAGACTCCAATACTCGTTGAGAAAGAATCGTAAGAAATGCAAAGAAGGGGCATCTTTTACCCAATAGCGAAGGGTTTGCACCAAGATTTCTACATGGACAGGGTAGGGGATTAGGATATCTAACACAAAATCGAAATGTGAAAAATTGTCTTCTAAAAAGGGAAATATTGAATGAATGGATCGTAAATTCTGAGATTTGACTATCTTTTGCCTTTTCCCTTCTAGAGAAGATATTAATCGTAGAGAAAATGGAATTTCCACAAGAAATGAAAACCCTTCTGATAGGATTTGAGAATACAAATCCTTGTTGCGGCCCCAAAATGGATTTTTCTTCAAATCATTCGTAGAAATCAGAAAGTGGTTCTGTTTATACATTCGAGTAATTAACCGTTTCACAATCAGTAAACTGGATTTATTCTCAGAATCCCGATTTTCTGACAAAAAGGATCGACTCAAACTACGATCATGAGCAAATGCATAAATATACTCCTGAAAAATAAGTGGATATAGAAAGTCCTGTTGTCGAGATCTCTCTAACTGTAAATCTCTTTGGATTTCTTCCATTTGAAATTCGATTGGAATCAAAGGTAGTTTAGGGGGTTATCAAATGCTACATAGTACGATACAGTCAAAACGGGGTATTCTTTTCTACTAAGAAAAAAAACCTCGAACTTATCAACAGATTCTCTGCCCTTTCTTTTTTCCATTTCATTTAGTCTATGTTATAGGATAAGAAGATGGTTAGAAATCTTTTATTTTTTAAACCTAATCGCTCTTTTGATTTCGGAAAAATTCGTTATCAATATACTGCTTCTTTTACACACCTCCATTCCATAATAAAGAATGCCAATAGTTAGGATTCAGTAAAAAAAGATAGAATCCACTCGTGGGAGAAGAAGCTCTTCCCGTATCAGGCACTAATCTACTTTTAACGTCTAATTAGATCGGGAAATTATTCCAATTAAGAACAAAAGCTGGTTGCTTTTTCTTTCTAAAAAAAAAATTGAAGCCCTGGGGCCATATCCATTTATTCATTCGACCCAACTTGATTTTGTTCCATTCCAAGAATTTCAACAGGGTTTTCTACCAATCCTATCAAAATGAAATAAGCTTGGAACTTTCCATTGATACGACATGCTATTTTTTCCATCCATTCCCTTTCAGGATCAGTCGCGGTCTTCCAAACTTTTCCAATGGTATGGACGAATTCCTCGCTTCATCTATATGTGTAAAAGATTCTAGCCGCACTTAAAAGCCGAGTACTCTACCGTTGAGTTAGCAACCCGAATAAAAGCGAAATGAAAAAAAAATGTAGTTTTCAACTCAGGGATGTTATAGATACACTATAAAAATCAAAAATCAATCAAGTTGAATTGAAACAAAGAGAAAAGAGATGAACTAATCAAATCATTCAACAAATAAAAAAAACAGATCATTTGAATTTGGTAAAAAAACCTATCGGACGGAAATAAATGGACCCCTTCTCACTTATCAAGATGAATTATATTTGTTCGATACACTGTTGTCAATATAAAAAAAAAGGTGAAAAAAGAATAAACTGGAATAAAGAAAAAGAAATTGCATTTTATTTGAAATAAAACGAATTTAACAATCCAATAATATTCAACCTCTATTAGCACTACATATCTAATCTACATATTGTATAGATAGATACAATAAAAAAAAATCTAAATGGAAGAAAAAAATCGTTGCATAATAGATGGATTTCATCAATCTAAGTGGAATAAGTAAAGTAGATTTCTTTCGGTTAGTGGAGTTCTAATGAAAACCGCACAATTGAAGGAAATGTCCCGATTTTTTATTTATCGTATCAAGTTTTTTCGTTCTAGACCGTCAGATTCGATGGAAACAATAAGAAATAGATACGAATAGAACAGAAAAAGGGGGGGTCAAAAAAACAAGTATAGAAAAACTATAGAAAATTCTATACAAGTTGGTACCCCCCTTGGTATTACTTTAATTTAATTTCGTTTGATTGGACGGAAGTTCCTTAAAAACTTCCGCTTTCTTTAAAAGATTATGAACAGTTACTGTGGGTTGAGCCCCTATTTCGAGGAAATATAGAATAGCAGGAACATTTAAATAAGTTTGGTTCTTTATTGGATCATAAAACCCCAGTGTTCTAAGGTCTTTTCCTTCTCTGCGAGATCGAACATCAATTGCAACAATTCGATAGACGGCTCATTGGGATAGATATAGATGAACAGGACCCCCCCTAGAACCGTATAAGAAGTTTTCTCTTCGTACGGCTCGAGAAAAAATGATTGAATTCAAAGTTTTGTCTATGTATATATACAATTCGAATATTCTAATAAATCAATGACAAAAGAGCCTATAACATAGACTATACTATGATTTCAGTCTTTTTTATTTGCAGGAAGAAAATAAAAAAGAAACCATTCGTACTCATAACTCAAGTTAGATAATTTTCAAAGAAAATCTTTAGTCAATTTCATTTATTGAGCGGTCTTTACCCCGCTTTCTTTGTCTCGTTTAAAATTCGATTTAGATTCTTGAGTTTGATCCAATTCTTGAGACTAGCGAGACAATTCAAACGGCATTTCCTTGTTTTTGGATCCTTATTTTTTGATTTTAAATCATTGGGTTTAGACATGACTTCGGTGCTTCTTTTCTTAATGCTTTCAAAATGGCAGCAACATACCCCTTGTTGATTAAAGAATCATACGGACAGTTGATTCCCCGTGATACACTTTGAATCTAAAAAGTTTGATCAATTGCAACAAGTTTTTTTTGAATTGCAAACTTGTTTGAATTGGATCCTTCAGATTTGGATATCTTATATGGAAGAAGATATATTTACGAAGTTGTTCGGATTGATTGGCATTAACCCTAGATTCTTGACCCCGAAAAAGAACTGAATCCTTTTCTACTCGAGCTCCATCGTGAACTATTAACAACTCCCCCAAAAGGAAGGGTTCTAATGTAAAAACAATGTCGAGACAAGAGCACCTTCATCATTTATTACTAGATAAATGGAAAATGGTGGATGAAAAAATCCACAAAGGATCATGTCCTTCAAGTCGCACGTTGCTTTCTACCACATCGTTTCAAACGAAGTTTTACCATAACATTCCTCTTATTTGGAACTGAATTGATTCAATCGTGGAATCATGAATAGTCATTGGTTGAGTTGTACATAGCCGTCGTACTCTAGATCTTAGATTTTCTATGTATGTGTAACTTCTATATAGGAGATATGTGTAATATGGGTAGTGGAATTATTTTTCTGAAAAAGTCTTAGCATGACAGCAGCTTTAACATACCTAAATCTATTTTTAGATAAAATAGAATAGAAAGGAGTATAAATCTATAACTATAAACAAATAACGTTTTGAATCTTCATCTTCAAGTGATTGATATAGAATAGATTCCACCTTTTCTACTTTTTGAATCCTAGAAATTCCATTCTTGTGATTGAACTAAAACGACACGTACCATATAACCATAACCCTATAGATAAGTTAAACATTTCTTCATTTTAAATGGATTTTGGTTAACATATTTTCAATACTAATCTTTTCATAAAGTGCAAAAAAATAGGGGATAAGATAAACCACCCCCGCCCCAATCATTTCATCGATTTCCAACTCTGCATTTGAACTAAACACGAAATACCAAAAAAATGGATATGCTCTGGGACGGAAGGATTCGAACCTCCGAATAGCGGGACCAAAACCCGTTGCCTTACCACTTGGCCACGCCCCATTTCCATTTTAAATTCACACTAAAAAACAATAGTCTTGTTATTGATTTTTTGTCAACTCCAGTCCAAAGATCTATATATCTATAGAATATACTGGTATTAGGATTTTGATACATATTATTCTAGATTATAGATATTATCTATCTATAATTATAGATATTATCTATCTATAATAGAATATAATTGAATTTATTGATCATTACATAGAATTCAATTAAGATATTGTATGAAAGTATGATTCCTTCTATTCTCTTTTGAGAATTGGAGGATTTTTGATTAGGTGGATTTCAAGAAAAAGAAAGAAGGATTTTTTGTATACCTTACCGACTTTCTTCCTTTTTCTGTATCTCAAAAACTCAATCAAATTGCAATTATCTCCAAGAACAAAATGTCTGCTATGCTTAATACCGCAAGTTTGATCTGTATTAATTCTGCCCTTTATTTGAGTCCTTTTTTCTTCTTCGGCAAATTGCCTGAAGCCTATGCTTTTTTGAATCCAATCGTAGATATTATGCCAGTCATCCCTTTGTTTTTTTTGCTCTTAGCTTTTGTTTGGCAAGCTGCTGTAAGTTTTCGATGAAATCTTTAATAAAAATATCCTAGAAAATGAATGCATGATTTTTCGCGAAAAATTGCTAACAACTGCAAAAACCAGATAGTCTGAACTTTAGATTCGGACACTAAAATTATTTGATAGTCGCCAAAACTCTGGTTTACCCGTATTTCCTCATTTTAAATCCTTTATTCATTCCAGGGAAAGACCCTAACCCCATTAGGGTCTCCCACAACATCTAATTTGAATAGGAAAGTATTTTTTTAATGAAAAAAAATACGATTTCTTGGTTTCAAAATAGGATATGTGGTAGAAAAATGGAAGATCTATTCTCTTTTTT